ATATAATAAATATACATTTAGTTCTTTTAACGATAGGATATTATAATTGAATATTTAATGTTGAGTTTTAAGGTGTTGGAACAAGGTTGAGATGTGAATATTTGGTAATAATGTTTATATTATCAATAATTATTTGTTAGCTGAGGTAAATTAGATATGATGGAGGAAGCTGGATGCTTGGTCAGAAAGCTTATTTGCTGTTGTTGGAAAATTTTATGGTTACGATAATCACGTTTAGTTGATGATGAAAGGAAATTTAGATTGAAAGAAGGCGTCAGTTGAGGAGGCCACAATCGGGTACGCGTTCTCACGGAATACCCATTTTCTTGATTTGGGTTAAATGGATGGAAGCTGGATGCTTGGTCAGAAAGCTTATTTGCTGTTGTTGGAAAATTTTATGGTTACGATAATCACGCTTAGTTGATGATGAAAGGAAATTTAGATTGAAAGAAGGCGTCAGTTGAGGAGGCCACAATCGGGTACGCGTTCTCACGGAATACCCATTTTCTTGATTTGGGTTAAATGGATGGAAGCTGGATGCTTGGTTAGAAAGCTTATTTGCTGTTGTTGGAAAATTTTATGGTTACGATAATCACGTTTAGTTGATGATGAAAGGAAATTTAGATTGAAAGAAGGCGTCAGTTGAGGAGGCCACAATCGGGTACGCGTTCTCATGGAATACCCATTTTCTTGATTTGGGTTAAATGGATGGAAGCTGGATGCTTGGTCAGAAAGCTTATTTGCTGTTGTAAAGAATTTTTGAATATTAATTTGTTTATTACTGATATATTAAATCTAAGGATATTGATTTGTTTATTATTATTGTTATAATTAAATAAGGTAGTATATTAATAGATTTATGTTGTGTTATTGTGAATATATTATTAAAATGAAGTGAGATGTTATTTTATAGGTAGTGAAAATATTTATTTAATATTATTTGATTTATAAAGTTAATTATTTTTGATGTAAATTTATAGGTGTTTAATTTATTATATTTAGGTTTCTGAAAGAAGATCCATTTTATTAATTAAGAAATGTAAATTTTATTCTGGTTTTGTTAATTCATTTTTTGATTATTTTATATGTAAATTTTAGTGTGAAAGTAGAAAATCTTAATGGTTTTATTTTATACGCAGTATTGAATATTAATTATTAGAGTCATCTAGAATTAGTAATTTGATTTAATATTGGCTAAAAGCGTGCCAGCTGCCGCGGTTATACGTGAAATATATGTGAATTATTTCGGTAGTGAAGTTAATTGTTTTGTTTTAAATGTTAATTTGTTTTTGAAGGTGAAATTTAATTAATTAAATAATTTTATTAAGTTAAAATGAGGCTTTGAAGTTCTAATATTAAACTAGGATTAGATACCCTATTATATAGAATGTAAATTTGTTTAAATCTTGAGTAGTAGTAGTTAAGTTCTTGAAACTCAAAGAATTTGGCGGTGCTTTAGTCTTGTCAGAGGAATTTGTCCTATAATTGATAATACGCAATTTAGTTTACTTAATTTTGAAATTTCAGTTTGTATACCGCCGTCATAAGAGTATCTTTGGAGAGTATTTTCTTAATATTTTATTTTAAATTTGAAGTAGGATGTCAGGTCAAGGTGCAGCTTATAGTTAAGTTGAGATGAATTACAATAAAAATATTTATTAACGGATATTAATTTGGGAAAGTTAATTGAAGGTGGATTTGAAAGTAATATTGTTTTATTATGATAATATGATTATAGCTCTATAGCATGTACACATCGCCCGTCGCTCTCGTTTTAAGATGAGATAAGTCGTAACATAGTAAGTGTACTGGAAAGTGCACTTAGTTAGATCAGAATATAACTTTGTAGTAAAGTATTTCATTTACATTGAATATAGTTCTGTGCAACTCAGAATATTTTGAAAATTATTAAATTAACAATAATGTTGTGTTTAATTTTTATTTATTATTAATAGAAATAACTTTATTATCTATTTTAGTAAAGTGTATTGAAATAGTTTTTAAGTTTGGTTTATAGTTTATTTGTACTGTAAAGGGAATTTGAAATATTTTGAAATATTTATTTATAAGGAAGTAGAATAGTATTTGTACCTTGTGTATCAGGGTTTATTTAATTTAATTTATTGATTATTAATTATCCCGAAGTGGAGAGAGCTAAAATTATAAGTTGGTTAGAGTGTTAAATTTATCAATAATATAGTTTTTGTAGTGAAATGTTAGGCGTTTTCTATTATATCTGGTTATCTAAGAAATAAATTTAATTTATTTAATATTGATGTATTTTTTTTTTGAAGGTGAATGATTATTTATTTATGGGATATATTTTTGGGGATAAGCTGAGGAGTATTAATTATAAATGTTGGGATTGTAATTAAGGTTATAGGCTTTAAATTGGCTTTTTGTTTAATATTGTTATAAATTATTTATATGATTTTATGATTTTTATGATTTTGAATTATATATTGGAGTTAAGTATTTAATTGTTAAATATTTGAAGTAATGATGGAATGAGTATAGGATTAGTGTAAATTGTAATTTTTTTAATAATTATTTTTGAGGAACTAGGCAAAATTTTTATTCGCATGTTTATCAAAAACATCTCTTTTTGATTTTATAAAAAGTAGGGCCTGCCCACTGATATTTATTTAATGGCCGCGGTAATTTGACCGTGCAAAGGTAGCAAAATCATTAGTCTTTTAATTGAAGGCTGGTATGAATGGTTTAATGAAATAAAAACTGTCTTAATTTTAATAATTGAATTTAACTTTTTAGTTAAAAGGCTGAAATGTTAATAGAGGACGAGAAGACCCTATAGAGTTTTACTTTATATTAATTTGGCTTAGTTTAGGAAGTTTGTATGAGTTTGGTTTTGTTAGAGTTTTGTTGGGGTGACAGGGAGAATTAAAAAACTTTCTATAGTTGTATACATTGATTAGTGGTTTGTTGATCCAATTTTATTGATTATAAGATTAAATTACCTTAGGGATAACAGCGTAATTTTTTTTAAGAGTTCTTATCGGCAAATGAGATTGCGACCTCGATGTTGGATTAAGAGTATTTATAGGTGTAGAGGTTTATACAATAAGTCTGTTCGACTTTTAAATTCTTACATGATCTGAGTTCAAACCGGCGTGAGCCAGGTTGGTTTCTATCCTTATTAAAATATAAGATCTTAGTACGAGAGGACCAGGTTTTAAGAAAATTTTTTAATTGATGATTTGTAATAAATTTGTGTGACTATTTTGGCAGAAAAGTGCTTTGAATTTAGATTTCAATAATGTAATATTTATTACAATTAGTATTGATTTTTATGGATTTTTTATTTATTATTTTTGGTTGTTTAATTTTAGTTATTAGTGTTTTAGTAGGAATGGCTTTTTTGACTTTATTAGAGCGTAAGGTTTTAGGTTATATTCAAATTCGTAAAGGTCCTAATAAGGTAGGGTTAGTTGGATTGCCTCAACCATTGGCTGATGCATTAAAATTATATAGAAAGGAAGGAGCTATACCGGGGATATCAAATTATTGGTTATATTATATTTGTCCTGTATTAAGATTAGTTTTATCTTTATTAAGATGGTTGGTTTATCCTATTTGGTTTGGTTTATTATCTTTTAATTTGGGGTTGTTATTTTTTTTGTGTTGTATAAGAATAGGGGTATATAGAGTGATGCTTGCGGGATGGTCTTCTAATTCGAAGTATGCATTGTTAGGTGGTATACGTTCTGTAGCTCAAACTATTTCTTATGAAGTAAGTTTGGCTATCGTTTTGTTATCTTTGGTATTTTTAGTGGGGGGTTATAATTTAATAGGGTTTATAGTAATACAGTACTATGTTTGATTAATTTTTTTTACAATACCTTTATTATTGATTTGATTTGCTTCAAGATTAGCTGAAACTAATCGTACTCCTTTTGATTTTGCTGAAGGGGAATCTGAGTTAGTTTCAGGTTTTAATGTTGAATATAGTAGAGGGGGTTTTGCATTAATTTTTATGGCGGAATATACAAGAATTTTATTTATGAGAATATTATTTTGTATTATATTTTTGGGAGGGGATGTAATTAGAATTATGTTTTCTTTTAAAGTAGCATTGGTAGGATTTATATTTATTTGGGTTCGAGGAACTGTTCCTCGATTTCGTTATGATAAATTAATATATTTGGCTTGAAAGGTATTTTTACCTGTATCTTTAAATTATCTTATATTTTTTATGGGTATAGGGGTTTATTTATTATGATTATAAAATTTATTAGATATGTATTAATTTTAGTATACTAATATGTAGATGTTAGATATTTGAAATTTACTTAAATTATTAAATAATTGGTTAATAATTTATTAATCTTTATAATTGAAGCTAATAGAAGATTTTAACTTCTATATTATGTTTTCAAAACATATACTTATTAAAGTTTATTAGCTATTTTGGTGAATTATAATGTTATAAGGATTATTGGTTAAACTTATCTCACCAATTGTGAATAGTTGGTATAACTAAGAAGAATAGGAAGTATAGGATAGTAAGAATTTGTCCAATTATAATGTAAGGCTCTTCTACAGGGCGGGCTCCAATTCATGTTAATAAAATGATGATTGATGTTATAAATCAGAAAAAGATTTGATTAATAGGGTAAAATTGTATACTACGAAAGTTGTTTTTTTTGTAAAATGGGAGGGTTATTAAAATGGCGATTGATGATACTAGTGCGATAACCCCTCCTAGTTTATTGGGAATTGAGCGGAGGATTGCATAAGCGAATAAGAAATATCATTCTGGTTGAATGTGGATGGGGGTAATTAATGGATTTGCTGGGGTAAAATTGTCTGGATCTCCTAGTAAATAAGGTTGAATTAAAGTTAAGAAAATTAATATTATAATTATAATTACAAATCCAAAAATGTCTTTAAATGAGAAGTAAGGGTGAAATGGGATTTTGTCAATGTTTCTAATTGTCCCTAAGGGATTATTAGATCCTGTTTGGTGAAGGAAAAGTAGATGTACTATAATTATAGCACTTAAAATAAAAGGTAGAATGAAATGGAAAGTGAAGAATCGTGTTAATGTTGCGTTGTCAACGGCGAATCCCCCTCAAATTCATTGAACTAAATCAGTTCCTAAATATGGAATAGCTGAAAGTAAATTTGTAATAACTGTTGCTCCTCAAAAGGATATTTGTCCTCATGGTAGAACATAACCTATAAATGCAGTTGCTATTATAATAAATAAAATAACACATCCTGTTATTCATGTATATAGGTAATTGAAAGATCCGTAATAAATTCCTCGTCCAATATGTAAATATATACAAATAAAGAAGAAGGAAGCGCCGTTTGCATGTAATGTTCGGATTAATCAACCATAATTTACGTCACGACAAATATGATTAACTCTAAAGAAAGCTAAATCAATATGTGCAGTATAGTGTATAGCTAGAAACAGTCCTGTAATGATTTGAATTGTTAAACAGATTCCTAATAATGATCCAAAGTTTCATCATCTAGAGATGTTGGAGGGTGTAGGTAAGTCGATTAGGGCATTATTAATAATTTTAATAATGGGGTGTGTAAGGCGTATTGGTTTGGTCATTATAGTAATGTAGTAAATTAATAAAGTATATTTGATCGGAGTGGTCCTATATAAATATTAGTAATTTTTACAATGGCAATTAAGGTAATTAATAAGTAGATAATTAAAATTGTAGTTAAAATTCTTGTAGAGGTGTTGTAAAGTTTAATTAATATTGAACATTGATTAATATATGATGTTAATATGGTTTTTGATGTTATTGGGTGGGTGTCGGTATTAGAAAGAATAATATTTCATGAAATTTTATCTATAGATGAAATTATTATGATTATTAAGAGGGTAGTTAAACTAATGATGATAATATAGGAATTGGGTTGGTTTATAAATCAAATTTCATTAGATGCTAAGCTTGCAATATAAAGAAATAAAATTAATATTCCTCCTAATATTACTAGAAAAAGAATATAGGACATTCAAAATGTTTTCGTAATTAATCTTATAGTAAAGGCTAAGGTTAATGTTTGTCTAATGATAATTAATATTATAGATATTGGATGTTTTGCGTAATTAAATATAAGTGTAATAATAGTATTAGGGATAAGAATTATTATCATTATCAGAAGATAGTTTATGATTAAAACACTAGTTTTGGGTATTAGTAAAAAATATTATTATTTTCTTCTGAGCTTTAAAAGTGATTCTTAATTTTGGTTTACAAGACCAATGTTTTATTTAAACTATTAAAACTTTTAATGACTATAATATTTAATTGGTTAATTTTGATTTTTTTGATATTAGGGGGGGTTTGGGTTTTTTGCTCTAATCGGAAACATTTGTTAGCTATATTGTTGAGATTGGAATTTATTGTATTAAGTATATTTTTAATATTATTTATTTTATTAGGTTTATTTGATAATGAAATTTATTTTTTAATAATTTTTTTAAGATTTTGTGTATGTGAAGGTGCTTTGGGATTATCAGTAATGGTTTTATTAATTCGTACTCATGGTAATGATTTTTTTCAAAGTTTTAGAATTCTTCAATGTTAAAGTTTTTTGTTATATTGATTTTTTTGATCCCCTTGGGTTTTAGTTCAAATGGTTGGTGGTTGGTGCAGAGATTTTTTTTTTTTATAGTGTTAATTATGATATTGGATGTTGTTTTTATATGGGATTTTTGTAAAATTAGATATTATATTGGGGTTGATAGATTAAGATGAGGCTTAATTTTACTGAGTATTTGAATTTGTGCCTTAATAATCGTGGCTAGAAGATCAGTTTATCAAGGTGAATTTTATTATAATTTATTTTTGTTGTTAATTATTTTTTTATTAATGATGTTGATGGGGACATTTAGAAGTTTAAGATATTTTTCTTTTTATTTATTTTTTGAGAGTAGTTTAATTCCTACCTTATTTCTTATTTTAGGATGAGGTTATCAACCAGAGCGTTTAGAGGCTGGTGTATATTTAATGTTTTATACTTTGTTTGCTTCTTTACCCTTATTGGTAGGGATTTTTTATATTTATGGCTGTTGCGGTAGATTATTTATTGGTGGTGATAATTTTAATTTGGTTTATGTAAATGTTTTTATATATTTAAGTTTGATTTTTGCTTTTGTGGTTAAATTACCTATGTTTTTGGTCCATCTTTGATTACCGAAAGCTCATGTGGAGGCACCGGTGGCTGGTTCAATAATTTTAGCTGGTGTTTTATTGAAGTTAGGAGGATATGGGTTGTTGCGTGTATATTATATATTAATAAGGGTTCAAATAAATTTGGATTTTTGGTTTGTGAGAGTCAGTTTAGTTGGGGGGGTGTTAATTAGATTGTCTTGTTTGCGTCAAGGGGATTTGAAATCTTTAATTGCTTATTCTTCTGTAGCTCATATAGGATTGGTATTAGGGGGTATTATAACTATAACTGTTTGAGGGTTTAATAGTGCATATACAATAATATTAGCTCATGGTTTATGTTCTTCAGGTTTGTTTTGTTTAGCTAATATTTGTTATGAACGATCAGGTAGACGTAGATTGTTGATTAATAAGGGTTTAATAGTATTTATACCTTCGATATCTATATGATGATTTTTATTAGTGTCCTCTAATATAGCGGCGCCCCCTTCTTTAAATTTGGTTGGTGAAATTGGTTTATTAAATAGAATAGTAGGATGATCTTATTTTACTATATTAATATTGATTTTTATTTCTTTTTTTAGTGCGGTATATAGTTTATATCTTTATTCATTTAGACAACATGGTAAAATGTTTTCTGGATTGGGTGTGAGTAGAGGGGGATTAGTACGAGAGTATTTATTGTTACTTATGCATTGATTACCTCTTAATTTGTTGGTATTAAGGGGAGAAATTTGAATTATTTGATTATATTTAAGTAGTTTAAGTTAAAATATTAATTTGTGGTATTAAAGATGCTTTTAAAATAGCCTTAAATTATTTTTTTGTGATTATTTATTGAGAGGATTAGATCAGGAATTTTATTTATTATAGGGTTAATTAATTTAATTGGGGGTTTTTATTTTTTTATAATTGATTATGTAATTTTTATTGAGTGGGAATTATTTAATATTAATTCATCGGGTTTATTAATGACGTTATTGTTGGATTGGATATCTTTAATTTTTATAGGGTTTGTGATGTTAATTTCTTCCTTAGTTATTTATTATAGTGGTGAATATATAATGGGGGATTTATTTATAAGTCGATTTATTTTATTAGTTTTATTGTTTGTTTTGTCTATAATATTTTTAATTATTAGTCCTAATATTATTAGAATTTTATTAGGTTGGGATGGTTTAGGACTAGTTTCTTATTGTTTAGTAATTTATTATCAGAATTTAAAATCCTATAGAGCTGGTATATTGACTGCCTTAAGAAATCGTATTGGTGATGTGGCTTTATTAATATTAATTGCCTGAATATTAAATATGGGAAGATGAAGTTTTATTTTTTATACTGATTATTTGGTTTATGAGAATTGAAGTTTTATATTAGTTGTTTTGGTTATTTTAGCGGCAATAACTAAAAGTGCACAAATTCCTTTTTCTTCATGGTTGCCGGCAGCTATAGCTGCCCCTACTCCTGTATCTGCTTTAGTTCATTCTTCAACTTTAGTAACTGCGGGGGTTTATTTATTAATTCGGTTTAATAATGTTATTATTTTACATGAATATTTAGCTGAAGTTTTACTTGTTATTTCTGTATTAACAATGTTTATATCAGGAGTGGGAGCAAATTTAGAGTATGATTTAAGGAAGATTATTGCTTTATCTACTTTAAGTCAATTAGGTTTAATAATAGGTACGTTGGGTATTGGTGAAAGAAAATTGGCTTTTTTTCATTTATTAACTCATGCTTTATTTAAGGCTTTATTATTTATGTGTGCAGGGTGTATTATTCATGCTATAGTAAATTGTCAAGATATTCGGTATATAGGAGGATTAAGATGACAAATACCGATGACTGTAGGGTGTTTTAATGTATCAAATTTGGCTTTATGTGGTATGCCTTTTTTGTCGGGTTATTATTCAAAGGATTTAATTTTGGAGTGAGTAATATTATCTAATTTTAATATTTTTATATTTTTTTTATTTATATTTTCTACGGGTTTAACTGTTTGTTATTCTTTTCGTTTAATTTATTATGTTATAATTGGTGAATTTAATTTTAAAAGTGTTTATAATATCCAAGATGAGCGAGGTCCGATGTTAAATATAATAATGGTTTTAATAATTTTAGCGGTAATGGGAGGTTGTCTTTTAAGTTGAGTTTTCTTTCCTCGTCCTCTATTAATTTGTTTACCTTGATTTATGAAGATTTTAGTGTTGGAAGTAATAATTGTGGGTGGTTTTATAGGGTATTTTTTAGCAAAGATTTCTTATTGGTTGGTTTTATTGGATTATTATTTAGGTGTAGTATTTTTAGGCTCAATATGATTTATACCTGGAATCTCTACTCAAGGAGTGTGTGGTGTTCCTTTAATAATTGGTGAACGGGTTTTTAAAATTGTAGATCATGGTTGGAGAGAAGAATTAGGAGGTCAGAAGTTTTATAAATGATTTTTACGTTCTTGTCAGTTGCTTCAATGGTTGCAAGATAATAATTTAAGGATTTATTTATTAAGATTTGTTATTTGAATATTAATTGTGGGATTTATGGGATTAGTAAGTTTATAATGATATTATATCTAAATAACTTATAGTGAAGAGTGTAACATTGAAGATGTTGAAGAAGTTGATTTAACTTTTAGATATTACTAAAAATATTTCACATAATATATATAACTATAGTAAATTTATAAGTAGGTAATTTACTATTTTTACAATGAAAATGTAATGTTTTTTTTAAACTATATAAATGGTTATGTTAGAAATATTAATGGACTTTAACCATTAAAATAGAAAGTTAGCAGCTTTCATTTGAGCTTCATATTTCTTTAATTGGAATATAATATTCATTAATATTATTAACAGTAATATACCTCTATTTTGGTTTCAATTAATTAATAAGGATGATATTTCATCATTATTCAGGTCGAAACTGAGTGCAACTTTTGCTTCCTATTATCATTAAATAAGGAAGACTTTTAATTAGTACTTTTTGATTGCAATTCAAATGTTATATTTAACTACAACCCTATAAAATTAGTAAATATTATTATTAATTATTATTGTGCTCACTCAAGGGCTCCTTGATTTCATTCATGATATAATCCTAGGAGTAGAATTATTAGGAAGAATATTCTTAATGTTGATCATAGTATAAGATTTGATCATTTTAAAATGATAATAAGTGGTAGAAGTAGGGCGATTTCTACATCGAAGATGAGGAAAATTACTGCAATTAAGAAAAAATGTATTGAGAAAGGTAAGCGTGCAGATATTTTAGGATCAAATCCACACTCAAATGGGGATCTTTTTTCTTGGTCGTAAATGGTTTTTTTTGAAATGGCTGAAGAAATAGTTCTTAGAATAGTTGTTAATAAGATTAGGATTGAAGATATTACTATAGTAATACGGATTATTCATTTTGGATTCCAAGCTTTTTGATTGGAAGTCAAAGGTACTATATTTATACTAAATGAATAAAGTGTTATCTTCCCCATCAGTAAATTGAGATGTAAAGGAATAATCAAACTACATCTACAAAATGTCAATATCAAGCTGCGGCTTCGAATCCAAAGTGATGATTTGATGAAAAATGGTAGAGAAGGTGTCGAATTAAACAAATAAGTAGGAATGTTGTTCCAATTATGACGTGAATACCATGGAATCCTGTTGCTATAAAAAAAGTTGAACCGTAAACGGCGTCGGCAATAGTAAATGGTGATTCTAGATATTCATATGCTTGTAGAATTGAGAAATAAATTCCTAATGTAATAGTGAAAATTAGACCTTGATTAGTTTGTGAGAAATTTCCTTCTATTAATCTATGATGAGCTCATGTTACTGTTACACCAGATGCAAGAAGAATGGCAGTATTTAGTAAAGGAATATGTAAAGGGTTAAATGGTTTAATTCCTCTTGGTGGTCAAATTGTTCCTAATTCAATTGAAGGGGATAAGCTTCTATGGAAAAAAGCTCAAAAGAATGAAATGAAAAAAAGGATTTCTGATACAATAAATAGAATTATTCCTCATCGTAATCCATAATTTACTGATAAGGTATGTAATCCTTGATAAGTTCCTTCTCGTGTTACATCTCGTCATCATTGAATTATCGTTAAAGCGGTGATGATGAATCCTAGAATTATTAATGAATTGTCATAGAAATGGAATCATTTCACTAATCCTGAGGTCATAGTTAGGGCTCCTAAAGCTCCTGTTAAAGGTCAAGGGCTAAAATTAACTAAATGGTAGGGATGATTAGCATGTAGTTTGGTCATATTATTTTACTTCTCTAGCATAAAGAGTAATAAGGATTGTAAATACATAAGCTTGAATAATAGCAACGGCTGATTCTAGGAGTAAAAGGGCAAATTGGGTTATAATTAAAGCTCTTATAGGTAATCAAGTTAAAATTGGACCAGTATTACCAAGTAATGTTAAAAGTAAATGACCTGCAATTATATTAGCTGCTAATCGAATTGCTAATGTTCCTGGTCGAATAATATTTCTAATTGATTCAATACATACTATAAATGGTATAAGGGCTGGAGGAGTTCCTTGGGGTATTAGATGAGCAAATATGTGGTTAGTATTTTTGATTCATCCAAATAATATAAAACTTAATCATAAAGGTAGTGCTAATCTTAATGTCATTGTTAGATGACTAGATCTAGTAAAAATATAAGGGAATAAACCTAAAGTATTATTTAGTAGAATGAATATAAGTAAAGGAATTATAATAGAAGTTGTTCCTCAGTTGGATTTTCCTAATAGTAAATTGAATTCATAATGTAGTGTTTTTATAATAGTTATTCAAATAATATTAAGTCGACAAGGTATTAATCAAAATATTAAAGGGATTAATATAAATCCTAGTGTAGTTCTTATTCAATTTATTGATAAGGAAGAGTTTACTAAGTCAGTAGAGGGGTCAAATACGGAAAATAGACTTATTCTTATCATTTTCAAGTAAATAAGTATGGGTTAATTAATTGGGTTTGTTGATTATGCTTAGGAATTTTTTTTATAATACTAAAATTCATAAAAGTTAATAAAAGTAGTATTATTGTGAAAAATAGAAAAAGGGTTATTCAGTTTATGGGTTTTATTTGTGGAATAAAGGGATATTATATTAGTAATAATTTTAATATGACATATTAATGTTATTGGTTTAACTAATCCCTTCATTAGAAGTAGGCGTAAATTACTATTATATGGTTTAAGAGACCATTACTTTCTTTCAGTCATCTAATGTATATTTATTAATTATTATTACTGATTATTCATTGAATAAAGGTAGGGGTATTAACTCTTTCAATTATAATTGGTATAAAACTGTGATTGGCCCCACAGATTTCTGAACATTGACCATAAAAAATTCCAGGGCGATTTATTAGAAAATTAGTTTGATTTAGTCGTCCTGGTGTAGCATCTACTTTTACTCCTAGTGCAGGTACTGTTCATGAGTGAAGAACATCGGCAGCTGTTACTAGTATACGAATTTGGGTATTTATAGGTAGGATTGTACGGTTATCTACATCTAATAAGCGAAATTGATTATCGGATAATTCATTATAAGGTACAATATATGAATCGAATTCGTAAGGAGTAGGAAAGTCTGTATATTCATATGTTCAATATCATTGATGTCCAATAGTTTTTACGGTAATAATAGGTTCTATTGATTCATCAAGTAGATATAATAAACGCAAGGATGGTAGAGCGATGAAAATTAAAATAATAGCAGGAAGGATTGTTCAGATGATTTCAATTATTTGTCCCTCTAATAAAAGGCGGTGTGTATATTTATTAAATAATAAAGAAATTATAATATATGCTACTACTACAGTAATTATTAGGAGAATCAGTAAAGTATGATCATGGAAAAATATTAATTGTTCTATTAAAGGGGAATTACTATTTTGTAGATTGAAATTTGATCAGGTTGCCATTTCTAATAAAAGGATTCTTTATATTTAGAGCTTAAATCTAAGGCACTATTCTGCCATATTAGAATTTTAAAAGGATTGGAAGTTCTGCGTAACTATGTTCAGCTGGAGGTAAATTTTGGTATCATTCTAAGGAACTAGGTATATGAAGGGAAAATATAATAAATCGGTTAGTAATAAATCTTTCTCAAATAATAAAGATTAGTAGAATAATTCCAATAAAGGAGATGGTTGAACCTAAGCTAGAAAGTATATTTCATGATGTATAAACGTCTGGATAATCAGAATATCGTCGAGGTATACCTGCTAATCCTAGAAAATGTTGTGGAAAAAAGGTTAAATTAACTCCAATGAATATAGTAGTAAATTGGATTTTTAATCATTTGGGATTAAGTGATAATCCTGTAAGTAAAGGGTATCATTGAATAAACCCGGCTATAATAGCAAATACGGCACCTATAGATAGAACATAATGAAAATGTGCAACAACATAGTATGTGTCGTGTAGAATGATATCAATTGATGAGTTAGCTAATACAACTCCTGTCAAACCTCCTATAGTAAATAAAAATACGAATCCTAGTGCTCATAAGAGTGTGGGGGTATATTTTAGTCGGGTTCCGTGAAGAGTGGCAATTCATCTAAAAATTTTAATTCCTGTAGGGACAGCAATAATTATAGTAGCTGAAGTAAAATAGGCACGAGTATCTACATCTATACCTACAGTGAATATATGGTGTGCTCATACTACAAAACCTAATAATCCAATTGCTAATATAGCATAAATTATTCCCAATGATCCAAAGGCTTCCTTTTTTCCTCTTTCTTGTCTAATAATATGTGAAATTATACCGAACCCAGGTAAAATTAGAATATATACTTCTGGATGACCAAAAAATCAAAATAAATGTTGGTAAAGGATTGGGTCACCTCCTCCAGCGGGGTCAAAGAAGGATGTGTTTAAATTACGGTCAGTTAATAGTATAGTGATTGCTCCTGCTAGTACTGGAAGAGATAAAAGTAAAAGTAAGGCTGTAATAGCAACAGCTCATACAAATAAAGGTGTTTGATCTAATGATATTCCAGGTGTTCGTATATTAATAGTAGTAGTAATAAAGTTTACAGCCCCGAGGATTGAAGAAACCCCAGCTAAGTGTAATGAGAAGATAGCAAGATCTACTGAGGCACCTGCGTGAGCAATTCTTGAAGATAAAGGGGGATAGACTGTTCAACCTGTTCCGGCTCCTCTTTCTACAAAACTACTTGCTAGTAAAAGGGTTAGGGAAGGTGGAAGGAGTCAAAATCTTATGTTATTTATTCGTGGAAATGCTATATCAGGTGCTCCTAATATTAATGGTACTAATCAATTTCCGAATCCTCCAATTATAATTGGTATTACTATAAAAAAAATTATTACAAATGCATGGGCGGTAACAATAACATTATAGATTTGATCATTTCCAATTAGATAACCCGGTTGACCTAATTCAGTTCGGATTAATAATCTTAATGCTGTACCTAACAATCCTGCCCACGCTCCGAAAATAAAGTATAAAGTTCCAATGTCTTTATGATTTGTAGAAAACAATCATTTGTTCGGTAGAATGGCTGAGTATTAGGCGGTAAATTGTAAATTTATTAAGAAGATAAAATATCTTTTCTATCATATTAAATTGAAATGTATTTAAATGTAAAAGGGAGTGCCTTATATTCAATGTTATGATAGTAGACTGCAATTCTAAAGGAGTAAATTATTTTACTAAGGTTTAAATTTATTAATTTATTTCTAGCTTTGAAGGCTATTAGTTTATATAACTTAAAACCTTAAAATATTAAAATGTTAATAAAGTTGCAAAAATAATTAATCCAATAAATGAATTAATAGTTATTGATGCTGTAGTTACTAGTGAAGAGGAATTATAATTAGTTATTAAATTTCATTTTAAATCTAATGGGTTTAGAAGGAAAGCTGAAAATGTTAAGCGAATATAGTAGAATAAGGTAATTAAAGTTATAATAATTATGAAGGTTGTAAGAAATAATTGATTTAGATTGGTTAAGTTTTCAATAATTAATCATTTTGGCATAAATCCTAGAAAAGGGGGTAGTCCTCCTAGTGAAAGGAGAAGGGAATAAAGATAAAATTTAAGAGAGGGTTTAGAATTTAAAATTAAGTAATTTTGTGAAATATAGGAGATTTGAAAAATATGGAAGATGAATATTACAGATATATTTAATAAAAAGTAAATAGAAAAGTAAATAAGTCATAAATTTTCTCCTCTTAATATTCCACTTAATATTCAACCTGCATGATTAATAGATGAGTAGGCTATTATTTTACGAATAGAGGTTTGGTTTAAACCTCCTAATGATCCTGTAATAATAGATAAAATAATAATTGTAATTATGAAAAGATTAAATTCAATTAAGTAAGAGATAATTATTAAAGGGGCAATTTTTTGTCATGTAGTAAGAATTAAACAATTTAATCATCTTAACCCTTCTATAGTTCCTGGTAATCAAAAATGGAAAGGTGCTCTTCCTATTTTAAGGAGTACGGAGGAATTAAGGAGGATAAATAGTGTTTCTTGATAAGTTAATAAATTTATTTTAATTGTTAATTGTGTTAAAATGAAGGAAAATAGAAGAATGGAGGAGGCAAAGGCTTGAATTAAAAAGTATTTAAGGGATGCCTCAGTTGATATGGAGTTTTTAGGATGGATTATTAATAAAATAAAAGATAATAGATTAATTTCTAATCCTAATCAAATCCCCAATCATGAGGTTGCTGAGATAGTGATAAAAGTTCCTGAAATTAAAGTTATGATAAATAAGTATTTTGATGGATTTATAATAATTAAATAGTGGTTGCCATATTGAGTAACAATCAATAATTATATATCTATTTTAATATTAATTTATTTTATATTTTAGTGTAGGATGCACGAAAGTTTTTGATACTTTAAGTAATAGTTTAATTCTATTAAATATAATGATGAAGGTAATTTAATTACGTTATTTACACTATCACTGTAATCCTTTCTCAGGCACATCATCAGTAAAGAGGAGGATATTTCCTATTGATGGGGTATGAGCCCACTAGCTTGGGGGTTTAGCTTACCTATTT